GGGATTCGAACCCTCGGTAAACAAAAGCCTACATAGCAGTTCCAATGCTACGCCTTGAACCGCTCGGCCATCTCTCCTACATAATGATTATGAATCAAAAACCAAGTGAATAGTGAGTTCTTCATATTTCATTCTAGATTATTGGATTGGATAAGTATGACCAATCCATTTTAACTATATATTTGAACTATATATTACAAAATATTATAAATAAAAATAGAAAATTTTTCATCAAAGTAAAGAAAGATCTTTCGAGGCCTCAAGACAATTATTTTTTTACGAAATTTTTTTATTTGTAATTTTGAAAATGAAAAGGGGGTTTGTGTTTGCAAAAACGACTCCTACTAGAAATTCGATTCGAATCGATTAAATCAATGAATTAGAACGAATCAACTGATTAATAGGTCTAGATTTTTTAGACTAGGGTTAATGGATACCTTTCTATCATAATTCTATATAGACTACGATTCCATACCTTACAAATTCTCAAATTTCTTTCCGACTTTAGAATTCTCAACAACAAACCCCTTCCCTCACCCCTCTATTCTAGATTGATAAAACATTTTGTATAGTGGATTGTATATCTGCTATGTACATAACATAAAAAAGAGGTGGTTATTCTATTTTCATCATAGAATGATTTTTTCCTCTTTGTATCATAATTCAATACAAATTTCTCGAGTTATTTGAATCTGTAACTTCAACGAAATCGGAATAGTTCGCTTCGTTGGTATACTACTACATTAGGATGAAATCGAACCGGGTTGGACCTTTTCTTATTGATTCCTATAAAAAAGGAACAATTGGAATAAAAAGCCCATAATCTTTTTTTTTCAAATCAATCTATTTTTATGTTATTTCGTACTGTACAATTCTTTTCTTTGTGGGATCATTTTCCCCCGAGAGGGAATGAGAAGAATTATAAAATGGATTGCTAGCTATGCCTAGATCGCGGATAAATGGAAATTTTATTGATAAGACCTTTTCAATTGTAGCCAATATCTTATTGCAAATAATTCCGACAACTTCAGGAGAAAAGGAGGCATTTACCTATTACAGAGATGGTGTGATTTGATTCTTTTTTTCTCTTGGTCTTACGAGAAAGACACGTGATTCGGAAAAATTTTTGAAATAAATCTACGCTTGTTGAAGGTGAAGTTTGGAAATAGAACAATTCCTTCTGTCGTGTATCCTCGATTAATGCAACCTCAGATGCTATGTTTCAATCTTAGATTCTAGTATTGAGCGAAAGGTTATATCTAGAGGTTCTGTATTATGGGGCAATCCTACTCCACTACACTAGTACCAACGGACAGCATAAGGGAAGAAGCACTACACCTAGGAATCAACAACACGAAAACCTTGTTAGAAATGACCCCTTTCCTTATTGGGCTCGGGCCTAAAAGAATGGTTGGGACAACAAACATCCATCTCGTTCGTACTTTGGATACCAATATAACCATCGAAGGTTGTTTGAAGTGACTAATTCCTGGAAATTAGGAGGCGTTGAAAACAAAGAAATTGCTCGAGTTATCATTTCTATCTAGTTATCTAGTCTCAACACCCTTGATATTAAGAAAAGATCTCTTGCAGGAAGGTTGGCTAGAGATTTCTTGTAAAAACACTAGCCCTGCTCAGTCCATAATGAGAATATTTTCATCTTTTTGATTTCATGTATATTCTCCTTATGCACATAAGGGAGGAGCCGTATGAGGTGAAAATCTCACGTACGGTTTTGGAACGGAGATTCTTTTAATTGAATGGCGACCGTAACGGATGTCAGCTCAATCCGAAGGAAATTATGCAGAAGCTTTACAGAATTATTATGAAGCTATGCGACTAGAAATTGATCCTTATGATCGAAGTTATATACTCTATAATATAGGTCTTATCCATACAAGTAATGGAGAACATACGAAAGCTTTGGAATATTATTTTCGAGCACTAGAACGAAATCCATTCTTACCACAAGCTTTTAATAATATGGCCGTGATCTGTCATTACGTGCGACTATCTTCACTATAGAAGTAAAAAAAGAAAAACAAAAAAAGGCTTTCTACATATACATCGTCTAAAACAACGATTTTTATCAGCTGTAGCAAAGAAAAAAACTTTATATTCATAAAAGTTGAAATATGAAGAAAATAAATAGATATACCTAGCTACTTTTTCTATGGATAAAAAAAAGAATCTAATTGGTAGGGGAAGCACCGTAAAGATCAATTGGCGAGATTTGGGGCCAATACAATAATAACTGCGTACTTATGTCATGATGGTAGATATACTTATCTCGTGATGTGAGATAAAATAGGAATCCACTTATGTAATAGAGTTGATCCACTAAAGTCTTGAGCAGCGGTGTAGGATCAGATCCCAAAGATAGTAAGTTTTTCTTTCTTAAGAAAGAAAGTCTTTTTCAAAGATTCTATATAAATTTATATACGAAACCAAGATAGTTACCTTTCAGAAAATCGAATGATAGGGGAATTTTTTCTTCTGA